TCGCATACTTGAAAAATAACCCAAAAAATCAAGGGAATGCTTGGATAATTGGTTTATATAAATCCTTCCTGGTTGAGACCACACATAAGAATGACATTGCCATAAATTGACAAGATAATATTTCCACTTATTCATCAGAAGAGGGGTATCCTTCGAAGACAGAATAGATTTTCCTTGATATCTAACATAATGCATAAAAGGATCCTTGAAGAACCATAAGATGGCGGACGGAAAATCATTAACGAAGACTTCTTCTACAGGATATTTTTTTTTTTCATAGAAATGTATTCGCTCAAAAAAGATACCAGAAGAGGTTAATCGTAAATGAGAAGATTGATTACGAAGAAAAAGTAAAATGGATTCGTATTCACATACATGAGAATTATATAGGAGCAAGAATAATCGTGGATTACTTTTTGAAAAAATAATTTTTTTTGGAGTAATAAGACTATTCCAATTATAATACTCGTGAAGAAAGAGTCGTAATAAATGTAAAGAAGAGGGATCTTTCACCCAATAGCGAAGGGTTTGAACCAAGATTTCCAGATGAATGGGGTAGGGTATTAGTACATCTGATACATAATTTAAATGTGGGAATTTGTCCTCTAAAAAAGGAAATATTGAATGAATTGATCGTAAATTATAAGATTTTACGATTTCTGTCGCCTCTAAGGAAGATACTAATCGTAGGGAAAACGGAATTTCCACAATGACTGCAAATCCCTCCGACATCATTTGAGAATACAAATTTTTGTTGTACCCAAAAAATTTATTTTGGTTCGAATCATTAGCGGAAATTATCAAATGATTCTGTTGATACATTCGACTAATTAAACGTTTTATAATTAGTAAACTATATTTAGTGTCATAACCTACATTATCCAACAAAATCGATCTATTTAAACCATGATCATGAGCAAGTGCATAAATATACTCCCGAAAGATAAGTGGGTATAGGAAGTCATGTTGCTGATATCTATCTAGTTCTAAATATCCTTGAAATTCTTCCATTTTTTATTTGAACAAGAAAAGAAATAGGTGATTTATTGGGTTATCAAATGATACATAGTACGATACAGTCAAAACAAGGTATTATAGTAAGAAAATACCTCGGAACAAGTAAGACTCATCAACAGACTCTCTAGCCTCTCTTTTTCCATCTAATTGATTTATGTTCATTCTAGGGTAACAAGATGGTTAGAAGTCCTTTATTTTTTCAATCCAATCGCTCTTTTGATTTTGAAAAATCTTTATCAATATACTGCCTTCTTCTACACATTTATCTCTACCCCATAATGGGTAATAGCTAATAATTAGGACTCATAAGAAATTGATAATCCACTCATGGGAAAAGTTTTTCCCGTATTAAGCACTAATATATTTTTAACGTCTAATTAGATCGGGTAATCATTCAAAAATTAAGAACAGAAGCTCATTACTTTTTGTTTCCCTATAATTGGAACCGTAGTAGGGCTCTACCCATTTATTCACTCGACCAAATTCATTTTTTTTATTACACGACAAGAATTCAAACAATTTAAATAAGGTTTTGGACCTATTCGGTAAGAATGAAATATTCTTAGAATTATCCATTGATACGACATGCTGCTTTTTCCATTCATTCCTTTCAGGATCAGTCGTGGTCTTACAAACTCTACCGATGGTATGGACGAATCTTTTGCTTCATACAAATGTGTAAAAGATGCTAGCCGCACTTAAAAGCCGAGTACTCTACCGTTGAGTTAGCAACCCAAATAAAATAATTAGAATGTGTAGATACAATCGGAATCTCAATAAAAAAAAGATTGAATTGCACAACGCAATCCAAACCAATCAAAACATTAAAATAGCAAAAATTTTTAAAATTCTAATTGATTAGATTCTGAACATAATAAAAATGAACAGATCCGATGAAAAAATTCTCAGATAAAAATAGGGATAAAGTAAAATATTTATAAATAGCTCCTTGTCTCTTATGTCATCCATTAATTCTATAGTATATATAGATTTTTATTGAGTTTAATCTTAATCAAAAAAAGACTTCTTGTATCACAGAAAATACAAGAACCCATTATTTGAATGAAATAAAAGCTATGGGACGGAGATATAAATGGATCCTTTTATCCACGATCGGATTATATTTATTTGATACACTGTTGTCAATATGAATGTTGAGAAAAGAATACAAAAGAAAAAACAATTTATAAATATAACTAACAATTCCAATTTCAATCAATTAGACAATTAGAATTCTAAGAAAAAATAAGAAAAAAAAAAAAAAACTAAGGACTTGTGTTGGATTGGCACTATATATAATATTTCTATACAACACAACATTGATACAATATTGGTGGAAAAATAAATTAAGTAAACAAATGAGGTTTATTCACTAAAATAAGCAAGTGAAATCCTTTGTGTTTTTTTATTTGTTCCTTAACTCATTGACAGTAATCTCAAAATTTTATATTTATAGACCCGATTACTTCATTTATTTATTCACTTAATCTTTTTCTATCTATTTTATATATATCAATAAAATTTATATCAATAAAATATAAATAGATTTTTGTCGTTATAAAAGACACTCTTTTATAGTAACAATAATAAATTTAGTATGATATAAATAGAACAAACGAGGAAATAGCAAAGAAACAAAAAGGTTATACAAGGCTATATACAAATCATCCACATTTTTTTATTTCATTAATTGAATTTTATTTGTTGATTAGGGCGAAGTTCCGTAAAAACCCCCGCCCTTTTTGAAATATCATGAACAGTTCCTGTAGGTTGAGCACCTTTTTCAAGGAAATATAGAATAGCAGGAACATTTAAATAGATTTGATTCTTTATCGGGTCATAAAAACCCACTTTACGAAGATCTCTTCCCTCTCGTCGGGATCGAACATCAATTGCAACGATTCGATAAATGGCTCATTGGGATAGATGAACAATACTCCCCCCCCCCCCTAGAAACGTATAAGAAGTTTTCTCCTCGTACGGCTCGAGAAAATTCTAAATTATGTCTATGTATAGAATCATAATATCAAATAGATCCATAAAATCATCAAATTCATTATATTATTGATTTTAGTTTAAATACTTTTTCTTAGTCTTCCCCCCCCCCCCAAAAAAAAAATTATTTGTATCCTCATAACTCAAGTTGAATAACTCTCAAATAACTCAAAAGAAACCTTTTAGGTATTAAATTTATTGAGTGGTCTCTAACCCTTTTTGTCTGTCTCCTTTAGAATCTATTTTGATTCTTAATTAGAATCTATTTTGATTCTTAAATATGATCTGGTTGTTGAGACAATTGAAAACGGTATTTCCTTGTTCCAGGATCTTTATCTTTGCCTTGAATCATTGGGTTTAGACATTACTTCGGTGATCTTTAAATCGTTTCAAAACGGCAGCAACATACCATTTTTTGTGATTTCTTTCTATCAAAGAATCGTATGAATGGTTGATTCCTACGTAATACACTTTACTTTTGATTTGATCAAAAGAGTTTTACCAATTCCAACAAAATTAACTTTAAAATTTTATCGAATTGGATCCTTTAGATTTATATATCTAAAATATACTTACGAAGTTGTTCCAATTTATTGATCGATACTAACCTTAGATTCTTGCCCTTGAGAAATTAATCAATACGTTCTACTCGAGCTCCATCGTGTACTATTTACATGGCAACACTCTCAAAAATGAGGGTTCCAGTGGAACAGAACAAATGATGTCGAGCCAAGAGCACTTTCGTTCCTATATAATATAAAAAAGTGGTGGATGTAAGAATCCACAGCTGATCATGTCCTTCAAGTCGCACGTTGCTTTCTGCCACATCGTTTTAAACGAAGTTTTACCATAACATTCCTTCAGTTTGGAACCAGTATGTAATTGATTCAATTATGGAATCGTGAATAATCATCGGTTCGGCCGGTACATAATAATCTATACTTTTTTCTTCTATATGAAGAATGGATAATGTATGACGAAGTCTCAACAAGAATTCAATCAATTTAACCCCATTGTTTATAATTTTTTTTTATTATAACTAACATAACATGAATAAATAAACACGAATAAACAAGTTATTTTGAATCTCTATCTTCAAGTAACGTGATAGGATAAATTCAACAATTTCACACTTCTTAGAGTACCAAGAACTCATAAGAAATCATTAAAAAGATTTAATTGATTGAATAGTTTCCTACCCTATATCATTATTTGCATAAGGTTTTACAGTAAGTACCATTCGCTTTTTATCATCATTAAGAGAAAGATAAATCCATATTGGATTAAACCATCAATGATTAATAAAAAAAAAAGACTGATGTAAGGAAAGATTGAAGATTTAGGTTGTTATTTTTTCATATTTCATTAGGTTGTTATTTTTTCATATTTCATATTGTAAAATCAGTAATATTTAACAAATCCAAATTTCGTTTCATATGCGTGTTATTTGAACTCGATTAAATTTGTGAAAAAGATATGATTAATAAAAAAAAAAAAAAAGAAATCTAAGAATCACATTCTATAACAATAACAATATTATACTCCTAAACGGAAGACTGGTCGAAAAGACAATCTTTATTTTGATATATTTTATTATGATATAGATTATGATATAGATATATATTTTATTTTTTATTATAAATAAAAAATAAAAAAATTATAGATTAATAAAATGATCGTGGGTCAGGTATGTTCTGGGACGGAAGGATTCGAACCTCCGAATAGCGGGACCAAAACCCGTTGCCTTACCACTTGGCCACGCCCCATTTCTAGTCGACACTAATAAACACTAATATTGTTACTGGTTGTTCGTCAACTCAAGTCTAAATATCTATTATCTATAAAATATATTACTAGAATTTTTATACATGTAGACGTAGAATTAAACAGAATTTATTGATCATTACATATAATTCAATTAAGATATTGTATGAAAGTATGGTTTATTCTATTCTCTTTTGATTTGAGAATTGAAGGATTTTTGATTGGGTGAGTTCAAATCAAAGAAAGTTTTTTGGTCTATCTTATTTTCTTTTTATTCATTTTTCTTTTCTATGAATAATAACATATTTATAATAATAAAATAATAAAAAAAAAATAATAAAAAACTCAATTTATTTCAATCAAAATAAATAAAATACAATTATCCTCAAGAACAAAATGTTTGTTATGCTTAATATATTTAGTTTGATCTGTATCTGTCTTAATTCTGCTCTTTATTCAAGTAGTTTTTTCGTCGCCAAATTGCCCGAGGCCTACGCTTTTTTAAATCCAATCGTAGATGTTATGCCAGTAATACCCCTGTTTTTTTTTCTCTTAGCCTTTGTTTGGCAAGCTGCTGTAAGTTTTCGATGATATCTTTAATTTAATAATGTCTAGACAAATTCATGATTTATTGAAAAAAAAAAAAATTCAAAGAAAAGAATTGATAAGATCAGATAAGTCTTACACCCTCAATTCAAATATTGAAATTCTTGTACAACCGCAAAAAATCTGGATCACCCCACTTTATTTCTTGGTGTCAAAATAAAAAATCAAAATAGTAGGGTATGCGGTATAAAAACGGAGAATCTATTCTCTTTTTTACTAAAAAAAATCTTGGAGATTATGTAATGCTTACTCTCAAACTATTTGTTTACACGGTAGTGATATTCTTTGTTTCTCTCTTTATTTTCGGATTCCTGTCTAATGATCCAGGACGTAATCCTGGACGTGAAGAATAAAAGATAAGGTTTTCCTTGCTTGATTTTAAAATGTTCTTAGTAGGATTTTATCTATTACACATTTTTAACTATTAAAAATAAAAAGAGCTCGCGAAAAATTCGAAAGAAAATACCAAGTCATCAACAAAAACGGAAAGAGAGGGATTCGAACCCTCGGTACGAAAAACTCGTACAACGGATTAGCAATCCGACGCTTTAGTCCACTCAGCCATCTCTCCTCCCAATTGAAAAAGGATAATACTATGTTACATTATAAAAAATAAGGATTGAAAGAGCCCTTCATAATATTTTTTTTTCATCCGAGAGTGCTTTTTAGTTCCACGGCCCGGCTAAGTACTGACCAGGCCGGGCCCGCCATTTATTGTTCCAACGAATCATAAATAATTTTTTTTTTATTTGAAAACTAAAATACTTGCTTGTTATTACGATTGGAAAAATAAAAACTCTTTTGATTTCTATGATATAGAATCAAATGATATCGAATCAAAGTGTCGTTTCTTATCTTAATTTTTTATATTTATTCTTTATTTTCTTTATTCCTTTTATTTTAGTAAAGTAAATAAATAACAAAAAGGGAACTGTGGATTCTTGCACAATACATTTTCATGTATGTTATGGCTTAAGTAGTTTTGTCGAGACGTCTAGGTCAAAAACCTCCGGCAAAAAAACACTTGTTATTTAGTTTTAGTTATTGAAATTTAATGAATTCTCTTTTCCGAATCTCATTGGGTTCTCTGATACAACACGTAAACGCTCTAATTTTCATGATTATTTTATGATCCTATCCTTTCTTTTTACTCTTTTCACTTTTTATTACGACCCATTTTCTTGTTCGACAAAAGGTTCATTTATATACAATAATCGGATTGTAGCGGGTATAGTTTAGTGGTAAAAGTGTGATTCGTTCTATAATCCTTTATATAGTTAAGGGGTCTTTCGGTTTGATTAATATTTCATTCCGACCAAAAACTTTATTTCTTAAAAGGATTTAATCCTTTACCTCTCAATGAAAAATTCGAGGAAGAATATACATTCTCGTGATTTGTATCCAAGAATCAATTAAAAATTGAAAAATTGGATTATGAGATTACGAAACATAATTTTTTTTTTAATTAGATCAATACTTCTAATTGAATAAGTATGAGTAAAGGGTCCATGGATAAAGATAGAAAGTGGCTTTCTAATCGTAACTAAATCTTTAATTTGGAATTTGTATTACGGAAATTGAAGCAAAATGGCTATTAAACAATGACTTTGGTTTACTAGAGACATCGACAAATTGTTTTAGCTCGGTAGAAACAAAATGCTTTTCCTAAGGATTCTCTCACATAGAAATAGAGAACGAAGTAACTAGAAAGGTTGTTATAATATAATCCCCCTCTTTTCTATAGGGATCATCTAGAAAGCGGGTTGTTCTGAATACATTCAGACAGAAAAGCTGACATAGATGTTATGGGTGGAATTTTTTTTTTCGTTCATGTCTTAATATAGGAATTTATACATCTTCCATAAAGGAGCCGAATGAAACCAAAGTTTCACGTTCAGTTTTGAATTAGAGACGTTAAAAATGATGAATCAACGTCGACTATAACCCCTAGCCTTCCAAGCTAACGATGCGGGTTCGATTCCCGCTACCCGCTTTTACTTTATTTTTTTATTAAATTAATAAGAAAAAAGAAATAATAAGAAATAAGAAAAAAATAGAATTAAATATTTTGAGATTTTTATTATTTTATAAAAAATTTTATGAATATAATTAATGTAA